ACACCACCAAATCAAAAGATGATGAGATAGTGCGAAGAGCGGCCAGGAAGAGTAGTACCCGAGAGGCTGTCCGGTTTGAAAGCACACCGCAGATCGTCGTTTGACCCACGGGACATCAAACACATTATTGCCAAGTGCCGAATTTACCACAGCACTCGCGAACTGCCTCTCGAAACATGCTTGCATTAGATAAAGAAAACCAGCGGCCAACGATCAGTCGCTGATTTCAGATCAAAACTAAAGCAATGTTTCTCACCAACTAAGCGAGACAGAGGCAATGTTTGATTAAACGTTCCATCCATTGGTAAATGTCTAAGGACCGACATTAACCAATCATGGACCGGTTTCAGCAACCTCTGATTGACATAGTTGCCAATGGCAATGATCCTACGCTTCCCCCCGCCCTCTATAGACTGACCTAATCGACCCATCACACAAGGAGCCTTAACATCACGCTCATCAGGTAGGTATGGACCCGCAACGGTCTCAAATTCAGATAAATCTAGACCGGAAAATCTTTTTTTATTGCGATCCATAGCATACCGGACTCGGTGAGGCCAAAGCAAGCCTTGACTATCTTGTTGCCCTTGGGCGTGTAAGTCCTGGCCTAATGAAGTGGACTAGACCTAAGGGTGGGGACTCTACAATGCTTTCCTGTGGAATGAAACTATCTCTTCTATCGCTCGGGCTAATGTTGCACTCATTCCTCTATCGAGGAAGGGACACAGATAGAATAGAAGGGTATTAAAGAAATGCCATACTGATTAGGGGTCCACTAAAGATAGCTGAATCCCGATTCATAGGTTTGGTTGGATGGACTGGTAATGCTTTGCCCAGTGGAGAAAGAAGCCATAATGGGGTAAAAAAGGCTCAGAAATTCCCCTGATAAAAGGCATGGCGAGTGGAGAAGAAGCTGTTACCGCTGTAAGAAAGGTAACTCTGAGAGTAGCCGGTGTAAGCAATTTCATCATCATAAGAGTTAAGTTACTGGGTAGTAGGCACCTGTTAACCAGGGAAATCCCAGGATAGAAACTTAACCTTCAAAGGTCTATCTATATCTCCCATTGCTTAGAAGGAAAAGCTATATCCAATGCCAGTCTCCTGCTGTATGTCTTTGGCATTATGTTACCAAGACCGCTCATAGCAGGGGTTAAGTATACAATCATATGAGAGTCCAGGGTAAAGACACCTTAAATATATACTTCAATAACATATATTAAGTTAAGATATGATAGTATCTATATCAGAGAGCACGTTACTCTATATCAGACTTTTTGAATTATATAGATTGATGCCCTCTGGGACTCCGCTTTCGGGAAGACTGAACTAAGAGGCCTTTGTTCTTAAGGTTGTGGTGCTTTCTTTTGAGGAGCGAAGAGGAATCAGATCAGAGCTTAGCTAAAGTTAACTTAACTAGGATAGATGGGCCTTGAGCCTGCTTCTGCTTCATCTGCAGATCGGATTCTCGGCATCTCAGAATCAGAAGGAAGGTCTCATTCCAGTTTGATTTCCATGCCTGCAGGAAAGATAGAAGATCGGGAATGCCGAATCTTAAATCTGTTTGTGATTCAAAGCAAAGTGCTTGAACTGCACTTTTTCCTTCAATAGGTAAGGTAGTTTACTTGCTTACTCGATAGAGGAAGGGTCTCACCCCTTTCTCTAAATAAAAAGTAATTAATTACCTTGATCAAAGACCGGTTACACCGAATCAATCATGAAGTTCAAACCTTGGTACCGAGCGAGGATTGGGCGAACTTAAATCAGAATACCTTTATTCTGTCAGCTAATTCAACGGGCTTGGTTCCGTTCAACCATCAAGAAAGAAGCAAGCCTTTTACCGGGTTTCCCTCTTTCTGGTTCAAATCAAATGCCAACGTGCTTCAAACATGAAGTTCGAAGTGGGATGGGATCTAGCCTTCGGGCTTAGTTCAGAGTTCTGCCTTCTAGGCTTCTTCCTTATCCTTAGTTTCACACTAAGCTCTTCGATCCTTAATCAGGAAGAGCCTTTTTTTCTTCTCCTTTTCGCCGGGAGCCGGGCTAGAGGTAGAAGGGAATCAAGGAAAAGACAGACTTCGTCTTCTCTCTTGTCGACTGGGAACGAATGCTAGCATGGCTTGAATAATGACAATCCTTCCCTTGCATTGAGTCAGTGTCGATGGTAGGCTTTCATGGATAGAAGGATTGATCGAAAGGCAGTGATTTCGACCTGGAGTGAAGCTTTGGCTTTCGGCGGCTATTAGATACGGATTGACGAGTTGACCTAAACGAGTAAGAACAATTGTTGGAACGAGATTGATCACTGAAGAAATGCTAGCTCCTTCTTCAACTCCTGGCCTGGCAAACTCCGATCAATCACTTCCTTGTCCTCTTCCTACTATGGATGCCCCCTGCTCTTAGAATTCTATTGATCAAACCGTTTGATGACATAGATACAGAGATTCCTAAGAGATTCTTTCTTGCAGCCTATAACAGCTGATTCTCAAGCAGCCTATTCTTGCCAAGACATTCCGACTACACCGCCTCCCCTCAAAGGCTGGAAAAAGAAAATAAGTTAACTGTCCCAAAGAGGCAGACATCTAGCTAACAGCTCCTTGCTTTGACGGGGATATCTAAACAATTTCATTGCCTTTCCTTGTTGCCCATGTGGAATCAGGCTATTGCCAAGTCGCTGAGGAAGAAGAAGTTTCGGTATGCCGAAAAGCGGATGCTCGTCCAATCAGTCCAAGCATAGACAGATCCTAGTGCTAGTGTCAGATCCTCCTTTTGATGGTGAATGTCGGAAATGGAAATGCTGTTGAAAGATGAATCCTCTGCGCACATCCAATTCTTCCTTCTAAGAGGGCATTATTCGATGCATCCACTTTGCTGTCTTATGCTTATGTTGGCATATTCTAATAAGGATTGCCTTTTTCCGGATTCAATAGCAACTGGAAGCCTTTCCTTATTGCTAATAGCTTCTTTGCCTACTTCTATTCCTTTTTAATTTCCCATCCTTTCATTTGAATGAAGGAGAGTTTGTCCTAGCCAGTTTCCTCAACTCAAGGTCAGAAAAAAGCGGAAGAAGCGCTGTGCTAGTGAATCGAGATGCTAGTTTCTAAACAACAGTCTTTTTCTTGTTCATTGAAGCCATAGCCGGAGTTCATCGAAGAAGCAGAAAAGAGGATGAATCTGTCGGTCCATTCATTCCGTCTTTCCTTTTTTTTTATTCTAACTCAAGTCTAAAGACAAACCTGGTTAGGTACATCCAATCCAGCTATTCAACTCAAGAAAGATTTCTTCTTCATTGGAAAGGTCCTTCGGCCCATACCAGTTTAGAATCACTGAATTCTTTGTGTCGTCGACGGGACTTCTCATTCAATAGCGGCGATCAGACCGAACAAAACCAAGATCGCCCTTTTGGTTGAAGGGTTCTTGGATTTGCTCTTTTCTAAATCCAAGTTTAGAGTTTGTAGCTAGGCAGCTAAGCCAGTAGTAGTTCAGTTCAGGTCAGGGCATGAAGCTACAGGTTCTATTTGCGGTCGTGAGACAGAGGTCAGAGGCAACTTGTTATACTCGACAAAGAAAGAGAAGTAAAAAGTCAAAGCAACTAGATGATTCGACATCGGATAGCCTTCCTTCATCTAGCCTACGATCCCGTCTCGCTTCTCTTATTCTATTCAATTTCGAGTTACCTTGAAAACAACCCATTCTATTCCGAAATCGAGAAAGAGAACTCCGTAAAAGAAACCGTGATCTTATATACGATAATCCCAGACGCCAAGGAAGGATAGAGCTCAGAGGGCAAAGGAAGTAGTCTTTCAAGTCAAGAAGCTCGTCGTCTTACTGATTGAGCACTTGGCGAGGCAAGAGTAGATTGACCAAGGATGGGATTCGCGCATACCTATGAATGGAGTCAATAACTTAAAATCATATTTTCTTTGTAAACAAGTAAGCAAGAGAGGGGACCGATTGAGACAGCAAAGATAAAGAGCCTTTCCAACAAGCGGACAGATGACCAAAGAAAGAAGATACAGCCTTGCTGAGTGTAGCTGCCGGGGTTCTTTTTTCTATTCTAGAAAGTGATTCGTTCTCAACCTCTCTAAGTGCTAGGGCTTTTCATTCCTATCTATCTTTGGATTCTGGTATGATTTACAAGTTACTTTCCTTCTCTTTTGCTGCTCTCCTCCCTTGACCTTGAAGTCCTCTGTCTTTCTTTCCTTTTTACTGCTTTAGTTCTCTGGCATTCCAGATTTTCTTTCTTCCTGGTCCGCCTTTTCTTTGTGGGTGAAGGTTGTTTTGATTGTAGCTGAAGTAGGCTAGGCAGTCTGATATTCCCTTCTGTCTTTTTTAAGGATTGGAAGTCGAAGTCGTTACGTTAAGCCTTGGAAGTAGTCCAAGTCAATTCCGGTCGTATCCGGGGCATTGGCTTTTCCTTTAGCCCGTGCACCTCCTTTCGAAGCAAGTAATTTGATTACTTATTGAAGTGATTCTAGTTTGTTGGTTACTGTAAGAGTCAGAGTTGCTTTCTCTTCCCAATATTAGAATAGGATAGGATGCAAGTCCGGGTGAACCATCTTCGACTAGCTAATATAGGAGAATCGGTTGTAACACCGGATATTCCGTATTAGAAGATGCAACTCTGACTAAGGTGGATATTCTATCCACCATAAAGCAAAGCGGAATGCTTACTTCTTTACTCTTTTCCGAATCATGCCTTACCCTACTTCCTTCATGCCTGATCTGAATGCCATTGAACAGAGGATCTTCACTTGCTCGTTCAAGTTCAATCCCATCGCGGAATTCTGACTTCTGCTTTTCGTTCGATCCAACCGGATTCCCCTAAGCTAAGGGCTCTCGGAATTCCCCTGAAAGAGTCACTCTAACGGGGCATTTCACTAGTAGAATTTCCTCGGGTATAAGAACGTAAGTCAATTCAGCTTAGAATTCATCTATTCCATTTTGAAGGGCTGATCTTGTTTACTCTGATTCCTTCCTTGGTTTGGTACTGTTTTCAGCCTTATAGCTCATTGAAGCCTTGCCCTCTAGCTTTTTCCCTCGGCTCGGATCATAGAACTGCCTTGTCCCGATTGAACTGGAATTGGCTAAAGACCGGAGACAGACTTTCCTGAATGCAAGCTTCAAGCAAGGCTTTCTCATCCATTCTTCGAGGGAGATCCCTGGAAAGAAAGATAAGTAAACAGTTCGATCCCTTGCAAGCAGTAGCTTTGGGGAAGTACAAAGACTCGGTCTTCGCTTCTCTCCTTTCAGTCGACTATCTTCGCTCCTTAACGCTTACTCCATCGGCAGTAGATGACCTTTCTTAGGCACCTGGCTGACTCTTACTTCAAGCGCTGACTCAATGGCAAGGGCGAGTGCCACAGCTTACTCTTCCTCCATACTTTCCGTAAAGCGCTTAGAAGGGAAGGGCCCATGCTTACTTCATGGGTTGGTTTGGCCTCTTTCCTTCCCGTGCTATCAAGATCAGGAGAGAGAATGCGATGAGGCCATGCAAGGAAGGCTCCTTAATTAGCATTACCGCCTCTTTGCTTTGCACTCGCTACCTTGTGGCCATACCCAGAAAAGGGCCTTTGCCCAGTTATTTCTTATTATTCTATTAAGTTTAAGTTAAGAAAGTCAAATCACTTTCACAAAGCGAAGGGACATTGACTCATCAAAAGGACGGGATTTTAATATGTTAGGCTAAGGCACCTCTCATCACAGCACGTCGAAAGCATGCCATCCAATTCATTATGGAAAGCCTTAGTTCAGTTACGCATTGATGGACAGAAGGAGCGGTCTTGGCAAGAATCGGTTAATCAAAATAAGTTGTTCAAGAATCGACTCGAATGCAAGCTCTTTTGAAGGAAAGGAAATAACTTCTAGCACATGGGGAAGGCTTAGAAGTGACATCTCATCTAATCGGATGCTCTAGAGGCACATTAAGGAATTGAATCAATATCCACCACGCATAGAATCGGGGAAGTATTATTGCACGAATGGGATTCATGTCCGAGGAGGTTGAATGCGAGGTTGGGATTGGACAAAAAGAAGGGATTCGTCCTTTGGGAGAACGTCGAATACTTAAGATCGTGATATCAGAATTTAAGAATGGCTGAACATGGAAAAGGTCAGCTGGGGAATAGGTATTCTTGGTCAGCCTTCCTAACGGGACTTGCATCGATGTTAGATTTCGATGTCGCTTTTCATTGAAATGAAAAACTCTGCCGGGATAGGCTGGAATGGCCCTACAAGAGAGAGGAAATGGTATCAGGTATGACGTTGCTGAAGTGAGAGGGTCTTTTGGCTTCCCCAGGGCCGTGTGAAGCTTAGCTTGCTTTAGCAGCCACGTGATGATTCAAGGTTCGTGGTAGGCGTAGGAGCTGGGCGAAGCGGTAGCGAAGCTCAGGTGGTGATGCAAGTGCGCGGTGAGCGTAGTAGCCCCCTCGGGCATGCTCTTTGTACAACCAAGCGAAGAGCTAGTGAGGGCCGGAATGGAATATCGTATGTAGTGTAGAATCGGATCTGAAGCTCTTTACTAGGATTGGAACAAGCGAGGAACGAGTGACCACAAGCTCCGCTTAAGCGCTCGACATGCAGTTAGCTTAAAACATGTTCATCATGTGGCCGAGCGAAGCGCACCTGTGTGAAGCAGCCTAGCATCACTTTAGATAGGAGCAGAATGGATGACTTACAACTGAAAGTAAGTTCTTCGGATCGATATATCGTACGACGTAATGGAGATCTTGGTCTAGATCCGGTGGTTCGCAGAATTCGGGACCTAACGATGTTCGATTCGTCACATGAACGGGAGCGGACGATTCCCTCGTCTCTCCCTTTTCGGGGAATGGCTGCAATCACAAGCAAGTGATTGAATGAGTGGGGGGCGCCTTCATTTCTTGAAGAACACGAGGTCACCTCTTCTCTTCATCAATAGAAAGGAACGCAAGAAAAAATGTTGTGAACTCCCCCCAGAATCCAAGAAAAAATAGCGGTAAGTGATGAGGGGGCGGCTTTCTTGTGGTAGTCATTGCGAACTCATTCCATTTTTGGAGGATTCGTTCCCTGTTCCTGCGGCTGAGAAGCCTCAAGCTCCGCCCCCCTTACTCAACCTCTATAAAAAAAGGCCTTTCCCCTCTCCTTATCAGTCGACTTACTTCATACCTTTCCCGAGCAAGAAAACGACTGCGCGGCTACGGCTTTCGCTAACGCGCGCTACACCGAGCAAGAAAACGACTGCGCGGCTACGGCTTTCGCGCGTCTGCGCTCAGTCCGTTGCTTGTTTGCTTGTTATGGTCGAGCGTCTTCAAACCTTACTCTAACAAGTAAGCAAGCGCTACGCCCCTTAGCACAAGCACTAAGTAAGCCCTAAAGGCCTTAATAATAAGGTAAGCTCGCTCCAGAACCGGCGGAATTGCCCAATCCTATCTTTCCTTGAAGTAAGTCCGGAGCGGGAGCAACTTCAACAGCAAATTCAGACTAAACTCGATCACTTGGCAGGGGGAGGTTTATTTTATTTTGAGC